ACGACTAACAACTCATTTATTTTCAAACCGATCCACTTACTATCTATTATTTGATTTACTAATCCTTTATATTGGAATGAGTCAATAGTCAAATGTTTTGGCAATTCCTCGCGGGGCGATGAAGCAATATAATTTTGAATCAGAGCTTTCGATCTTTGTTTATCCTTCGTAGTAATAATATCTCGGGGTTTGCAACGATAACTTGGTATATCCACTACATGACCATTAACTAAAATATGTCTATGGTTAACTAATTGTCTGGCTCCAGGAATGGTCGAAGCCATACCCAATCGAAAAAGGATGTTATCCAAACGCATCTCAAGTAGCTGTAGTAAAACCTGACCTGTTGACCCTTTGGCTTTTCCAGCGATATGCACATATCTAAGTAATTGTCGCTCTGTCAGACCATAATGAAAACGCAATTTCTGTTTTTCTTCTAGACGAATACGATATTGCGATCTTTTCCCAGAACGCAATTGGTTTTTAAGATCACTTCCGGATCTAGGCCTTTTACTAGTTAATCCTGGTAAAGCCCCCAGACGGCGTATTTTTTTGAAACGAGGCCCTCGGTAACGAGACATAAAACTCCTTTTTTATTTTATTGAAATTTCATTTTACAGAATAAATCTAAATTAAGGCTGAACTAAAGGATAAACAAAGCAAAGCTAAATCTACTGAAGTACTACAAAGTGGAATGAAAATAGAATGAAATGAATTGTATCAATATCCGGATTTTTTGTATATATAGGAAGTTAAGGCTCCGTTTTATGATTTGTTCTGTAGAGATCTAATTTATCCAATCAATTTTTTATTCATAGTTGCGTTGCAAGTTAACACGACATAATAGATCAGCGACCCGACATTTGGAGAAAGGGAGAGGAGAGATTATCAATCATGGAAAAAATCGATAGAGAAAAAGCCAGCTATCGGAATCGAACCGATGACCATCGCATTACAAATGCGATGCTCTAACCTCTGAGCTAAGCGGGCTCACATAACAGAAATAGAAATAGTGAATAGGAATTAAGAAAACTACCAGATTTTAGATATCAACTATTAATTTAATATTAATTTACTATATTTAAATTTAATTTAATTTGATTAATTTATATTTATAATTATTTATAGTTATGATTCTAGATATAATTATAGAATAGTAGATGATATAACTAATTTGATTTTATAAAGATAACTATATGAATATAACTGAATAGGATTCTATTTTAGTAATAGAATGACTAATTCGATATATGACTATATAGTCATTCTATCATTATATTATTATTAATTATTATTATTATTTATTTAATTTTAATTTATTTTGATTAAAAAAAAAATCTTTTTTTTTATATTCTTAATAATTACTTAATAATAATGATAATACGTAATATTTCCATATTCTTACTTAATAAGAATATAATGATAATATCAAATTTTTAATTATGCTTTTAGAAAAGTCTAATTATTTATTAGAGCAGTTATACCAAATTATGCTAATTAATTATATAATGATAGCGAATCCATCCTAAGATAAGGATAAAGATACAATTCAAGTTATAATGAGACATTCCTCTGTTTTCATTCAGAAAAGGAGGAGATAGGACGAAAAAAAAAAGAAGAATGAATATCGATCCTTCCAGTATTACAAATCGCGCTTTAAAGTAAAAATGAAGGGGAGAGAGACATATATGTGGGATATATCTATCCATATTGAATTGCGGACACATCAATGATAGAATCATGTCTGATTGAAACAAATATGTTCATCCAATACAATAGAGATGAAATGATAGAGGATGGCGAAAAAAAGAAAATAGCGGCATACCCTTTTCGATATAAGAATCATTATCTAATGAATTCAACGATTCCAAGATAAATGAAAGGGGTGAATAGAATTACAACTAGATCCTGTCTCAAAGGGGGATATGGCGAAATCGGTAGACGCTACGGACTTGATTAGATTGAGCCTTGGTATGGAAACCTGCTAAGTGGTAACTTCCAAATTCAGAGAAACCCCGGAATTAAAAATGGGCAATCCTGAGCCAAATCTTTATTTTGAGAAAACAAGGGTTTAAACTAGAATCAAAAAAAGGATAGGTGCAGAGACTCAATGGAAGCTGTTCTAACGAATGGAGTTGACTGCGTTACGTTGCGTTGGTAGCTGGAATCCTTCTATCAAAATTGCAGAGAGGATGGCCCTATATACGTATATATACATACTGACATATCAAACGATTGATTAATCATGGCCCGAATCCATATTTGATATCATATATATATGTGATATATATAAAAAAATTAAGAGTTATTGTGAATCTATTCCAATCGAAGTTGAAGGAAGAATCGAATATTCAGTGATAAAATTATTCATTCCAGAGTCTGGTAGATCTTTTGAAAAACTGATTAATCGGACGAGAATAAAGAGAGAGTCCCATTCTACATGTCAATACCGACAACAATGAAATTTATAGTAAAAGGAAAATCCGTCGACTTTAGAAGT